TTGGATTCTTTCTTCAATATGGAATCGATTCACACCAATTCTTCTGTATTATGTATACAGGCTTATCCTTCACTTTTCTGAAGTTTCGATAGAAGGATTCCTATCCCAATGTATACAATTAACTCCATTCGTTAGAATAACTTCCATCGAGTCTCTGCACCTATCCTTTTTTATTTTCGCTTTCTGAACCTTTGCTTGTTTTCGGAAAACGTGATTTGGCTCAGGATTGCCCATTTTTATTAATTCCAGGGTTTCTCTGAATTTGAAAGTTATCACTTAGTAAGTTTCCATACCAAGGCTCAATCCAATTAAGTCCGTAGCGTCTACCGATTTCGCCATATCCCCCTTTTGAGACGAAAATCTCATTGTGATCCCGTCCCTTTTTTCTTTCATTTATACCGGAACCGTTCAATTCATTAGATAGATGCCTGTCTCGAAAAAGTGTTTTCTCCTCTTTGTGATTTCTTGTGTATCTTCTTTCATCTTCTATAGGAGGCTCGTATTCGGTCCAATCAAAAACAATTTTATCATTTCTGTATCCGCAATTCAATATAGGTGGATACATACCCTATAAATCTGTCTCTCTTCCACTCATTTACCCATGAAATTGAAAATACTTGAACGGTCGATAATTTATTTATATTATTTTATAAAATAAAAGAATTAAAATAATAAAAAAATTGAAATTATATATCGCTAGATTAATCTTATGTTCTATAATATTTAACAGTTATTATGATTTTAATTATTATTATTAAAATAATAATAATGAATTTCATATTTAATATGAATTATGTTATAAATAGCGAATATGAATAGCCAAGAATGAAAATAGTTAATAGCAAAGATTCTAAGAGTTTATTGAATTCTTCTGCATGTCGAATTTATGTTATGTGAGCCTGCTTAGCTCAGAGGTTAGAGCATCGCATTTGTAATGCGATGGTCATCGGTTCGATTCCGATAGTCGGCTTTTCTCTATTTATTTTCTTTTTTACATGATTGATAATGCATCTTTGAAATCAAAGTGAAAAAAAAGAATGTATTCTTCTTTTCGCAAAAGCCATTGATTATAGGATAGGATAGGAATTTCCAACTATCTCACGAACAGAATCCTTTTCCTTTTCTATATATATAAAACCGGAAACTGGATATTTATTCAACTCATCTCATTATTCTTTAATTAATATTAATAATAGAATAATACTTCAGTAAATTTTGCTTTATTTAGAATTTAGTTCATTTTTAGTTTAGATTTATTCTGTAGAATGAAATTTCATCAATAAGAATAAGAATTAATTAATAATTAATTATAAATAAGGAGTCTTTATGTCGCGTTACCGAGGTCCTCGTTTCAAAAAAATACGTCGCCTGGGGGCTTTACCAGGGCTAACTAATAAAAGGCCCCGAGCTGGAAGTGATCTTAGAAACCAATCGCGTTCTGGGAAAAAATCCCAATATCGTATTCGCCTAGAAGAAAAACAAAAATTGCGTTTTCATTATGGTCTTACAGAACGACAATTACTTAAATACGTTCGTCTCGCCGGAAAGGCAAAGGGGTCAACAGGTCAGGTTTTACTACAATTACTTGAAATGCGTCTGGATAACATCCTTTTTCGGTTGGGTATGGCCCCGACTATTCCGGGAGCTCGCCAATTAGTTAACCATAGACATATTTTAGTCAACGGTCGTATAGTAGATATACCAAGTTATCGCTGCAAACCCCGAGATACTATTGCGGCGAGAGATGAACAAAAATCTAGAGCTCTAATTCAAAATTCTCTCGATTCATCCCCTCAGGAGGAATTGCCAAACCATTTGACTCTTCAACCATTCCAATATAAAGGATTAGTCAATCAAATAATAGATAGTAAATGGGTCGGTTTGAAAATAAATGAATTGCTGGTTGTAGAATATTATTCTCGTCAGACTTAAACCTAACAAAAAGAAAATAAAGACTAATATAACCTATTTTCCTCCCTTTCGGCGAAGTAAATTAACCTAAGGTTAAGATAAATTAAGGGTTTGCTCCGGATTTTTCTTCCATTTAGGTGTCATAGACCGAGAGGGATATTTTCATTCCTTGTCTACTCGTTTCTTTAACAGTATTTTCCGTACCACAGCCATTAGGAATAGAGAATCCATATCAAAGAAAGGTCTAACTGTTGGAATAGTCATATATTGCTATTTGATCTAGATCTATTGTGGTTAGTAAGATCGGTAAATTAGGTGAAGGTAAGGAAAGAGAGGGATTCGAACCCTCGGTAAGCAAAAGCCTACATAGCAGTTCCAGTGCTACGCCTTCAACCACTCGGCCATCTCTCCTACATAATGATTATGACCTAAAAACCGAAAATCGAGTGAATAATTCATTATTCATATTAGAATTAGATTATTGGGTAGGTACAACCAATCAATTCTAAATAGAAAGCGATAAAAATAGAAAAATGTTTTCTTATAAAAACTGTTAAAAAAATTCTATTCATGTTTGCAAAAACAATGTTATCTTCTTTTTCTGATTATCTATTTAATCTATTTATACTATACCGACCGCATTAAATCAATAAATTAGAAATTCTAACGAATCGACTGAGCTAGGGTTCTATATTTTATAGACTATGGTTAATGGATATCTTTAGATCATGATTCTATTTAGACTACGATTCCATACCAGAAGAATTCTCAAATTGCTTTTTAGGCCTGTTATCAACAAAAATCCTTATCCCATCTATCTATTAAAAATACAAATTGATAAACAATTTTTTTATAGTTGATTGTCTAGTGATATCCGCTAAGTACACAAAAAAAATGGGCCCATTTTCATCATACAATGATTACTCGATTCGATCCTTTTTCTTCTTTGTATCATAATTCAATCAACTTAGGTTTTTCTAAGCTGTAACTTCAATCAAATAAGAATAGTTTCTTTCGTTGATAGACTATTCCAGTAAGATGGAATCCAATGCGGTTCCCAATATTTATTTCTTAATTCTTATCAATCAATTCCTGTTCCTGTAATGTAAAAAAGAACAATTTGAATATTTAATATTGGGCCATATTTTTTAATGATAATGAATCCGTTTTTATGTTATTTCGTACTGTAAAATTCTTTTCCTTGTGGGATCATTTTCCCCCGAGAAGTAATGAGAACAATGATAGAATGGATTGCTACCTATGTCTAGATCGCGGATAAATGGAAATTTTATTGATAAAACCTTTTCGATTGTAGCCAATATCTTATTACGAATAATTCCGACAACTTCAGGAGAAAAAGAGGCATTTACTTATTACAGAGATGGTGCGATTTGACTTTTTTTTGACTCTCGGTTTTACGAGAAATACACATGATTCGTGATCGGGAAAAAAAGAAAAAAATCTACGCTTGTAGAAGGTAAAGTTTGGAAATAGAACAATTCCTTCTGTCGTGTATCCTCGATTAATGCAGCCTCAGATGCTATGTTTCAATTCTCGATTCTAGTATTGAGCGAAAGGTTATACCTATAGGTTCGGTATTACGGGTCAATCCTAACCAATAGGTAGCAGAGGGGAAGAAGCACTACACCTAGAAATTAACAACACGAAAACTTTGTTATATTATAAATTATCCCCTTCTTTAGCAAGCTTGGGACTAAAAGAATGGTTGGGACAACAAACATCCATCTCGTTTGTATTTTGGATACCCGTATAACCATCGAAGGCTGTTGAAGTGACTAATTCCTGGACATTGGGAAGCGTTGAGAACAAAGAAATTGTTGGAGTTATCTTTTCTCTCTAGTAACAATACGTTTGATGTTAAGAAAAGATCTCTTGCAGGAAGGTTGGCTAGAGATTTCTTGTAAAAACACTAGCCCTACTTAGTTCATAATGAGAAGATTTTCATCTTCTTTATCATTTTATCATTATGCACATAAGGGAGGAGCCGTATGAGATGAAAATCTCATGTACGGTTCTGTAACGGAGATTCTGTGAATTGAATGACGACCGTAACGGATGTCAGCTCAATCCGAAGGGAATTATGCGGAAGCTTTACAGAATTATTATGAAGCTATGCGACTAGAAATTGATCCCTATGACCGAAGTTATATACTCTATAACATAGGACTTATCCACACAAGTAACGGAGAACACACGAAAGCTTTGGAATATTATTTTCGAGCGCTCGAACGAAACCCATTCTTACCACAAGCTTTTAATAATATGGCCGTGATCTGTCATTACGTGCGACTATCTCCACTATAGAAATAAAAAGTAAATAAAGACCAAATTCACTAGTAAATACTAGAAAAAGGGCTTTCTACATATGCATTGTCTAAAACAACGATTTTTATCAGCTGTAGAAAAGAAAGAAACTTCATAGAAGTTGAAATATGAAGAAATAGATATGCCTAGCTGTTTTATTCTATGGGTAAAGGATCTAATTGATAGAGTAAGCACCGTAAAGATCAATTAGTAAGGTTTTGCGCCGATACAAAAATAACTGCTTACTTATGTCATGATGTGAGACAAATGTTAGGAATCCACTTATGTAATAGAGTCGATCCACTAAGATATTGAGCAGCGGTGTAGGATCAGATCCCAAAGATAGTAAGTCTTTCCTTTCGAAAGTCTTTTTCAAAAATTCTATATAAATTTCTATATGATATGAAACTGAGATAGTTACCTTTCAGAAAATTCTAATGATAGGCAAAATGTCTATGTTTTATTTTTCTGAAGGTGGGAGAAAAGATAAAACTAAAATAAACCGGATTTTTAATCCAAACTTAAGATTTAAGTTTGAAACTCATTTTATTAACTTCTTTTCATTAACCCGAAAAATGGGATAGATCTACGAGAAATCTTCTTCAGTTAGATATGGTAGATTCAAATGGAATAAAAAAAGAGTTGACTGCCGAGCCGTATGAGCTAGGAAACTCTCAAGTACGGTTCTAAGGGAAGGAATTAACCCACCTATTCCGACCGGGGAGAACAGGCCATTCAACAGGGGGATTCTGAAATTGCGGAGG